AGCCAATCTAGATTTACGAATTATTATAGATTATTCATTGGTAGAATGGAAAGAATTGGAGGAAGAAGAACCCACGGGGAACGAATGGGAAGATCGAAAAGTTGGAAGAAGAAAAGATTTTTTGCTTAGACGCATGGAATTGGCTAAGCATTTTATTCGAACAAATATAGAACCAAAATGGATGGTTTTGTGTCTATTACCAGTTCTTCCTCCTGAGTTGAGACCAATCTATCATATAGATGAGGATAAACTAGTGACCTCGGATATTAATGAAATCTATAGAAGAATTATCTATCGGAATAATACTCTTACAGATCTATTAACAACAAGTATAGCTACGCCAGAAGAATTAATAATATCTCAGGAAAAATTGCTACAAGAAGCCGTGGATGCACTTCTTGATAATGGAATCTGCGGACAACCAATGAGAGACGATCATAATAGAGTTTACAAGTCGCTTTCAGATGTAATTGAAGGCAAAGAAGGAAGAGTTCGCGAGACTCTGCTTGGTAAACGGGTCGATTATTCAGGGCGGTCAGTGATTGTCGTGGGCCCTTCACTTTCCTTACATCGATGTGGATTGCCTCGCGAAATAGCAATAGAACTTTTCCAGGCATTTGTAATTCGTGACCTAATTAGAAAACATCTTGCTTCGAACATAGGAGTTGCTAAGAGTCAAATTCGAAAAAAAAAACCGATTGTATGGGAAATACTTCAGGAAATTCTGGATGACCATCCTGTATTGCTGAATAGAGCGCCTACTCTGCATAGATTAGGCATACAGGCATTTCTCCCTGTTTTAGTGGAGGGGCGTGCTATTTGTTTACATCCATTAGTTTGTAAGGGCTTTAATGCAGACTTTGACGGGGATCAAATGGCTGTTCATGTGCCTTTATCTTTGGAGGCTCAAGCAGAGGCACGTTTACTTATGTTTTCTCATATGAATCTTTTGTCTCCAACTATTGGAGATCCCATTTCTGCACCAACTCAAGATATGCTTAGTGGACTCTATGTCTTAACGAGTGGTAATCGTCGCGGTATTTGTGTAAATAGGTATAATCCATGTAATCGTAGAAACTATCAAAATGAAAATAATAACTATAAGTATACAAAAAAAAAAGAACCCTTTTTTTGTAATGCCTATGATGCAATTGGCGCTTATCGGCAAAAACGAATCAATTTAGGTAGTGCTTTGTGGCTGCGGTGGCGACTAGATCAACGCGTTATTGCTGCAAGAGAAGCTCCCATCGAAATTCACTATGAATCTTTGGGTACCTATTATGAGATTTATGGACACTATCTAATAGTAAGAAGTATAAAAAGGGAAATTTTATATATATATATTCGAACCACTCTTGGTCATATTTCTCTTTATCGAGAAATAGAAGAAGCCATACAGGGGTTTTGGCAGGGCTGTTGTAATTCTATGCTACCCGCGGGAATTCGAGTCTCGCCGGGTTAACTAGGACCATAATTGCGGAATTTATACGTGAATCAAGATCTAGAAAAGGAAGTTTTCCAATCACTGACTCAAACCCATTGTCAAATTCTACTCAGCGCAATATGGAGGTACTGATGGCAGAACGGCCCACTCAGGTCTTTCACAATAAAGTGATAGACGGAACTGCCATGAAACGACTTATTAGTCGATTTATTGATCACTATGGAATAGGATATACATCACATATCCTGGATCAAGTAAAGACTCTGGGTTTCCGACAAGCTACCGCCGCATCCATTTCATTAGGAATTGATGATCTTTTAACAATACCTTCTAAAAGATGGCTAGTTCAAGACGCTGAACAACAAAGTTTTATTTTGGAAAAACACCATCATTATGGGAATGTACACGCGGTAGAAAAATTACGTCAATCGATCGAGATATGGTATGCCACAAGTGAATATTTGCGACAAGAAATGAATCCAAATTTTCGGATGACCGATCCTTTTAATCCAGTTCATATAATGTCTTTTTCGGGAGCCAGAGGAAATGCATCTCAGGTACATCAATTAGTAGGTATGAGAGGATTAATGTCGGATCCCCAAGGTCAAATGATTGATTTACCCATTCAAAGCAATTTACGCGAAGGGCTCTCTTTAACAGAATATATTATTTCTTGCTACGGAGCCCGTAAAGGAGTTGTGGATACCGCTATCCGAACATCAGATGCAGGATATCTCACGCGCAGACTTGTTGAAGTAGTTCAACACATTGTTGTACGTCGAACAGATTGTGGCACCGTTCGAGGTTTTTCTGTAAGTCCTCGAAATGGAATGATGGCGGACAGGATTTTTATCCAAACATTAATTGGGCGTGTATTAGCAGATGATATATATATAGGTTCGCGATGCATTGCTACTAGAAATCAAGATATTGGGATTGGACTTGTCAATAGATTCATCACTTTTAGAGCACAACCAATCTCTATTCGAACCCCCTTTACTTGTAGGAGTACATCTTGGATTTGTCAATTATGTTATGGCCGGAGTCCAGCTCATGACGACCTGGTCGAATTGGGAGAAGCTGTTGGTATTATTGCAGGTCAATCTATTGGAGAACCGGGCACTCAATTAACATTAAGAACTTTTCATACCGGCGGAGTATTCACAGGGGGTACTGCAGAACATGTGCGAGCCCCTTCTAATGGAAAAATAAAATTCAATGAGGATTTAGTTCATCCGACACGTACACGTCATGGACATCCTGCTTTTCTATGTTCTAGAGACTTGTATGTAACTATTGAGAGTGAAGATATTATACACAATGTGTGTATTCCGCCCAAAAGTTTTCTTTTAGTTCAAAACGATCAATATGTAGAATCAGAACAAGTCATTGCTGAGATTCGCGCGAGAACATCCACTTTGAATTTGAAAGAGAAGGTTCGAAAACATATTTATTCTGACTCAGAGGGCGAAATGCACTGGAATACCGATGTGTACCATGCACCTGAATTTACATATGGTAATATTCATCTCTTACCAAAAACAAGTCATTTATGGATATTATTAGGGGAGCCCTGGAGATCCAGTCTAGGACCCTGTTCGATCCACAAGGATCAAGATCAAATGAACGCTTATTCTCTTTCTGTTAAGCGAAGATATATTTCTAACCCCTCAGTAACTAATAATCAAGCGAGACACAAATTTTTTAGTTCGTATTTTTCTGGTAAAAATCAAAAGGGAGATAGGATTCCCGATTATTCAGAACTTAATCGAATGACATGTACTGGTCGTTGTAATCCGGCCATTCTCGAGGGGAATTCTGATTTATTGGCGAAGAGGCGAAGAAATAGATTCATCATCCCACTCGAATTGCTTCAAGAAGGCGAGAACCAACTAATACCTTCTTCAGGTATCTCAATTGAAATCCCCAGAAATGGTATTCTGCGTAGAAATAGTATTCTTGCTTATTTCGATGATCCTCGATATATAAGAAAGAGCTCGGGACTTACTAAATATGAGACTAGAGAACTTAATTCAATCGTCAACGAAGAGGATTTGATTGAGTATCGAGGAGTCAAGGTATTTTGGCCAAAATACCAAAAGGAAGTAAATCCATTTTTTTTTATTCCCGTGGAAGTTCACATTTTGGCCGAATCTTCGTCCATAATGGTACGGCACAATAGTATTATTGGGGTAGATACGCAAATCACTTTAAATAGAAGAAGTCGGGTAGCCGGATTGGTTCGAATCAAGAAAAAAGCAGAAAAAATTAAACTGATAATCTTTTCCGGAGATATACATTTTCCTGGAAAGACAAATAAGGCATTCCGATTGATACCACCAGGAGGGGGAAAACAAAATTACAAAGAATACAAAAAATTGAAAAATTGGCTCTATATCCAACGAATGAAACTTTCCAGGTATGAAAAAAAATATTTTGTTTTGGTTCAACCTGTAGTCCCATATAAAAAAACGGACGGTATAAATTTAGGAAGACTTTTCCCGCCGGATCTCTTGCAGGAAAGTGATAATCTACAACTTCGAGTTGTCAATTATATCCTTTATTACGACCCAATTCTTGAAATTTGGGACACAAGTATTCAATTAGTTCGGACTTGTTTAGTGTTGAATTGGGACCAAGACAAAAAGATCGAAAAGGCCTGTGCTTCCTTTGTTGAAATAAGGACAAATGGTTTGATTAGAGATTTTCTAAGAATCGACTTAGCGAAGTCACCTATTTCGTATACCGGAAAAAGGAACGATCTGTCGGGTGCAGGATTGATCTCTGAGAATGGATCAGATCGCGCTAATGTCAATCCGTTTTCTTCCATTCATTCCTATTCCAAGGCAACCATTCAAGAATCCGTTAATCCAAATCAAGGGACTATTCATACGTTGTTGAATCGAAATAAGGAATCTCAATCTTTGATAATTTTGTCATCATCCAATTGTTCTCGAATAGGTCCATTCAACGATGTAAAATCTCCCAATATAATAAAAGAATCAATCAAAAAGGACCCCCTAATTCCAATTAGTAATTCGTTGGGCCCCTTAGGAACAGGCTTTCCAATTTCTAATTTGGATTTATTTTCCCATTTAATAACCCATAATCAGATCTTACTAACTAACTATTTGCAACTTGACAATTTAAAACAGAGTTTTCAAATACTTAAATATTATTTACTGGATGAAAAAGGTAAAATTTATAATCCCTATTCATGCAGTAACATTATTTTGAATCCATTCAATTTGAATTGGTATTTTATCCATTACAATTATTGTGAAGAGACATCTACAATTGTTAGTCTTGGGCAGTTTCTTTGTGAAAATGTATGTATAGCCAAAAAAGGACCGCATTTAAAATCGGGTCAAGTTCTAATTCTTCAAGTTGACTCTGTGGTAATACGATCAGCTAAGCCTTATTTGGCTACTCCAGGAGCAACCGTTCATGGACATTATGGGGAAATCCTTTACGAAGGAGATACATTAGTTACATTTATATATGAAAAATCAAGATCTGGTGATATAACGCAAGGTCTTCCAAAAGTGGAACAGGT